TCCATAAGATAAGGGATCGATCTGACCGTAAAATGAGATAAACTGAGATAGTAGTATGCCTCGAAAGGAAGAAAGTCTGCTCTTTCCCAACATCCAGGGATTTGATAATTTCGATTGCCTGGTAAATCTTTTATTCTAGAGTGATACCCTTTTTTTTGTCTGGTTTCCTTTTTTGCTTGCTTTCGTTCATATGGCTTTCGGGCGGGGGGAACTCCTAAGAGACTGTTCTCACTAACCCCTTTTCTTGTTTTCTGTCTCTTATCAAAGCTATTGAACGATGATAGGAGTTCTTCCCTTATATTCTATGTTCAGGTAAGAGAGATGACTGAGACGGGAAGAAAGGGAGTTGGAAAAGACAGCATTCTATGAAATTCCTTCCTTCAGGGGAAGGAGGAAAGGATAACATTCGATTAGGGCAAGCAAGTATGTATGGTATGGGATGTTCTTTCTATAGAGTGATAAAAAGAGGGATTTATAAAAGCCATAGTAAGGCAGAAGGCAGTGTGCAGTCAGCCAGTAGATGACACCCTAAAGGGATTTTTCAAAACACGGATAGGGGCTCTACCACGATATGATATCTCTCATTGACAAAGCGCTATCAAAGCCGCAGTCCCAAAAGCTTCGTTTAGGAGCGAACAACCACTAAATTGCTTGTTAAATGGAGGAGCGGAAGGGGCAAAGTCAACGACTGAGGCCAGAAGGTATGTGAAAGTAAGTAGAAGCCAGGGGCAGAGAGAGCGGAGGAGAGGACTGATTGAATGTCATTTCACGCTGATAGGAATGGGGCCGTATATTCTATTTATACTTTTTTATTGATCAATGGTGTGCCATGAGATGCTTCGCCCGGAGGATCATTCATGGTGAAGATCCCAACATGATCTACTCGGTCAAGTCTGATTAAAGCACTCCAACCAACCCAAAAAAACAAGCAACGGGTACTACTGGAATGAAAGTAAATCGGCATCTAATTTCATTTCTGAGGTCTTCATTTTCGGGTCAGGATCAAATTCTATTATAGAAAAAGGTTCTTAATATGGATTTGTCCCAGCCGCATTGTCATCATCTCACTTCCTATTCATGACAGAAAATGAGAAGTCGCTTTCTTATCTTAAGATATTTCTAGTTGGATGAAAACAGCGCCCCTAAAGGCCTTCTAAACTCTCTTTTCTACATGTTTACCAGGCATTGCTGCCAATTGCCCCTCCCTGTCCCTTACTCGTCGCCGTCTTCTTTCTTTTTTAGTCATTCCCAGTCCCGAGATGAGTTCTCGTCCCTTCTTGCTTTTGCTACCGGTCACCGTAAGCAACCTCTACTAACGCTATTGTTGCAGCGGAGCTAGCATTCACAGCAGATTCCATTCAAAAAGAAAGTTCCTGTTCCCACTTAAAGCTAAGGGGAAGAGAGGGCACAAAATGCCGTTATTTCACTTCGATTATCATTCTAAAAACCAGCAATCAACTCTCCTACTCGTTCGAACCGACCCTTTCTTTCTAATTAGTCTGAATGGAAGCAAGAGATTGTTTAGCTTCTACTACCGGAACTTAACATCTATCCTACTTTCACTTTCGGCTCCTCATTGGCTGTGAGGTCATATCCAATCTATTTTTCTAACGACCGACCTCAGCTTGACTAGAATTAAGAAGCAGCTGCCTTTGCACCATCTCTAGCTCAACAATCAATAAAGGAGTAGTCGCATATCAGCTGTTCAAAGATTGAAGGACCAAAGTCGCAAATCGGTTGTTCTCATTCCTTCCCCTCCATCGCATCCTCCAGTAACTCCGCCCCTCTTTACCTTTACGCGAACGAATCCGTATTCTTATATGTAAATGTGACCTTAACGGCCTCCAGTCATTCTCTACCAATTCCTTTCAAAGCCGGGAATTCCATATTCTTTCTTTATTGGCCTATTCTGCCATCCTTAACGACCTTCTTACCGCGAATACTGAAAGAACTGGCGATTTCCTGCTGCTGCTTGTGCTTATTTACCGTACTATGAGTAAGCTTTTTCCTATTTATTGATTGCATACTGTCTTGCTGCTCGCATACCACCGTACTAAAAGTGTACCGATTTCCGCCTATTTGCCTCTCTCGATTGCAAGAGGAAGACCCATCGCTCTACCCATCATGTGAAGTGCCCAAACATGGATATGCTCACCTACACCTTTCTTTTCCACCTTTAGCCCTTCTTCATGGCCTGAACCCCTCTTTCTTTCTCCCAAGTGCTTTCGCATTTGCCAGCTTATTCGGGTAAGCTAGATCTCCTTACTTTAGAGAGGAATATGCATCGAATGCAAGCGCGGAAGAAGATCTGGTGGCTTTTATATGCCTGCTTTTTCCAAGAAAGAAGGAGCTGCAAGGAATTGAATCAGAAGCATCGGCTATAAGGGTAGGGTTAGGGTTTGGTTTTCAGCTAGTATAGGGTAGGGGATAAAGGCATCCAAGTTTGGCTGTTCTTCAGCTTTGACATGAGAATCCGCAATATTCATCTGACTCTCACTCTCGTACCATGCCTGTTGAAAGTTCCTTTCTTGTGCAAGTGCTATCGACCTTTTCTTCACCAGAAGTGACATACTTAAGAGAACGGAATCCAACACAAGATTCATAGGCTCTTAGCCTTTTCAAAAGCAGGGGATTCTACAGAAAGGGACAGCATTCCAAGAAAAAATATTTACTGTTTGTAGGAGCTTGCCCGATTCTTGGCATTAGATCTATCTTCTCGGAGAAAGACAGTGACTTGCACAACAAACCTGGACTTGTTTGCTCTCATTCCTGAGGTTGAAGCAGCTTGGCTTGGTTAGAATAGCTAATAGGCTAGCTTCCTTTGTTTGGCGCCCTTTCTTAAGGCAGTTCAGTTGCTTGTCTGATTCCATGCTTATGATTCAATTCTTCTTGGAAACCCAAGTCATTAGACAACACCTGTCTGCGGATTCGATTCCTACCCCGGCTTCGGCTTAGTTCAAATAGTAGCCCCAGCTAGATTCTCAAATTGATCCTTTCTCCCGGAGAAAAAGGCAGCCTTTATTCCGCTAGTCTGTACCGTAGTTCAAGCGTGAAAAAAGAAATGCCACTTTACTTTCACAAACCCCCCGAAGACCCTATTCGATAGCATCAATCCCCTTCGAGGGCTAAAAAGCAGGAAACTGCAGTGCGCGTGGCATTGGAGTTTTTTTGCTGTTTGCAATCCCGTCACAGCGGAAACAGTGTTTATTGAGACCAGCCCATGATTGGGCCATGGATACACTTCGGTTGATCCCCATGGATGGGGCCTACGATCAGTGTAAGCCATTGGCTCGACTTTTGGGTGTTAATAATTAGTTCGCGTTTTGATCTCAAAGCCGCAATCGATACCTTTCCATCCCTGCTTCTTGGAAAAAATCGGTGTATTCGGTTCCGCTCTTGCAGCTGCTTGGGTGGGCTAAGTGTCCCTGCTTTCGATTCCACCTCGATCTTTTTCGCTTTCAATTCGGTTGTAGCAAGGGTCCAATGCTTTTTGTTTGAAGACCCGCTTAAGTAATGATTTTTCTTTCTTGCTTGAGTGATTGCAGTTGCTTTGCTCAGTCACTTAAGGTGAAGTCTCTTTCTTTCATTGGCTTTCTATAGGCACTTGCCCCTGACTCTTGACCTAGCTCTATTACGAGCGCTATGATATTATATTACTATCCTCAGCAATAAAGAAAGATATTAGTATTATACCTTCTAAGCCTACCTTAGAATCTTATCTATAGCCCTCCACTGGAGGAAATCTTGCTGGTGAGAATAGAATGCCACTACTCTTACACCAGCTGTAAAGGCTAGAAAACGGCCTGGTCAGAGACTCCACTCCAACGGGAACTTCCTGGATCTCCAAGCGCCTTAGAAAGAGAGGGCTTAGTTAGAAAGGCCTTAGGAAGGGAAGACTCTAAAGGAGACTGCTCTACAGGGGACTGCAGGGGATGAAACTAGGAAATCTTACTCGCTGGAACTAAACATTTTAAGCGAGGACAGATACGAAGAAGGCTCCTACGAAAAGGGCTCCAACCCCTCCTGCTAGACCAGGAACTTCGGGTATCCTTAAACAAAGAAGGAATCAAACTCCATGTAAGGGCATATAGTGGAAGAAAGCCGCCTAGCCTATTAGGTATAGAGGAAAGAAGCCAATTAGAATCTTACTCCCTCCCGCTTTGGGAATTAGTCCCTCCTGCTTACCCGCTTTAAAAAAGCTTGTTCACTTCCTGGATGCTGGATAGCTTGCACTTGGATTGTAATTGTAAAGGAACTAAAAGGGACTGCTAACCAAGGGGGAATGAAACTTCAGGGACTTAAAATAAAAGCTTGAAAACTGTCTAGCACTCTATTCGCTCCTATCCCACTCCATGTAAGTAGCACTCGCTTAAAAGAAGACCCTCTTACTGCTGCAATTGAAGAGGCTTTTACTGATTCTTGATAGGCAAGCTCAACTGGTAAAGGGGAATACAGATACACTTCGTACTGGCTCGAGAGCGAGAGCAAGAAAAGAAATCGGTAGTCCTACCTTGTATAGAACCCTGCTAGGGAGCTCTCATTAACTCCTTGTTATACCCGTTCTCGGCCCTCAGCCGAGAGGAATGAATTCCGTCTCAAGGCCCATCTCTGACTTAATAGCCTACCTAATTAGCCATATCGGTGCGGAGGCTATATGATGCTTTTTCGATAGGAAAAGCCAGCCAGCTACTACTTATTTTCCTGTTCACGACTCTGCTGCCTCCGCTTTTCGCTCCTTTCCTTATTGGAAGAGGTTGAGGCTTTTGACCTCGCCTTTCCAACCTAAATCCACTTCAAGGCTAGGGCGACGTGCCCCACAAAATGAATATTAGTTCTCCGAAGCATTCATTCCTCTCATAAGCACTCAAGTTGAGATCTTCTTTGAGAAATCCACTCAAGTAATGGAAATTGTTGTTCTTAGGACAATTTTACTGCCAATAGTTCATATATCCCACGAGCATCGAATAGGTCCTTCAAGAAGGGGTTGTGCAATAGTAGACGAAGAGGACAAGGCAAGCCAAAAGCTTGAAGGGAAGGAAGCAGAAGGGGATTCAATAAGAGAGGAAACTGTGGCACTGACTTTCGGAATTGAATGCGCAGTTAGCAGGACAAATGCCAAAGCAAATGCACAAAAGAAGCTCTTAGGTGTTTATCCGGTCTTAGCATCAAATCCTTCTCACTCCCCGGCATCGAGGTCTCGACGAGCCTTCTCTACTGTACTCCCCAACCGGACCACTTGGGGAAACCAAGCGAAAGAAGACAAGATCGAATCGGAAAGCACTGTCTCGTGCTCGTCTCGTTGAATGGACACAAAAGAGATATTTCATATTCTCATGAGAAAGCATTCTGAATCGGCATGAACAACAGCCCCCCGTAAAAGTATCAACAGGAAAAGAAGTTCAGCAATACAATCAATGGAAGCCAAATAATAAGAATTGGCTCCGAACGGAAGGAATTTACGAACGGTACGACCGGGGAAGCCCGCCTAGCAAAGCCAAGTGTGGAAAGATTACCTAAAGCTAAGACTCCTTTTCGGTTGCTGCTCATAGTCTTTCTTGACTGACTGAGGGAGGGCTCTGAATGTCTAGAGAAGTATTGAAAAAAGACTAGTACAGTACCAGTACGGATGGGGGCTTTCGCAACCAAGGGTTCTGGAAGAGGTAACACAAAGTAGATTTGTTGCCGGTCTGGATTGATGCCTTTTCTTCTTTCCAGGATGTTGGATCTCCCAAAAGAATGACCTCAGGAACAGTCAATGGGAAATCTCGCCATGCCATCGAGGGGCTAGTGTGAACATCCATAGCATACGACGGGCGAGAGGGCTACTGATCACTATCCGAATCCGCTACTGAAGAATAAAACCTCTTCATGATTGATCCTGGGTTAGAGTTAGTTAGACTTTAGGATAAATCGACTTTCCTTCTCTATCCCTACACGGAGTCTGGTTAGGACTCAATGTAAAGAATGATATAAATTCCACCAAGCGCAAACCGGTCTTACACAGATCTAGTAATCCATACATGAAAAAGGAATGAATAGCAAGGTTAATACGAAGTATTACAGAAAAAATATCTGTATTATATAAGAGGTAACAAGAGTAGAAGCAATGTCAATTAATATCAATTAATACGGGGTATTTTTCTTTATTTAGGAGTTGGTATTAGTCGGATAATCTGGGGTTATTTTACTCCTACTCTTTAGAAAAGAAACAAGGGTGCTATTTTCAAGAGTTTCAAAGGCTTGAAGGAGCGTAGCCGTATCAGAGGATTCGGCTTAAGCGAGTGAAGGAACCCTAGGTCTCGGGGAGGTTTGAAGATGCTCGACCATTCAAGGGAGAGGAAGAATTTCACTTTGTTAAGGAAGGCAATTAATATTCTTCACCTCGAACGGGAGTTTGCTCTTTCACCCTGGCTTGTGTTGCCTGTGCGGAGTGAGCTACGTTGTAGAAACGTAAGAGCGTAGTTGTAGAAGCGAGAACTAGAGGAGGGGTAGGCGGATATTACCTTCTTTGATCAGCACCCGCCTCTAGAAAAACGGATCCCTACTCTTTATTGGCCTCTAGTCCCAAAGCACCACGTAAGGTCGGATTCGACGATTCTTGCAGTCAATAGGGGAAGAAGAAGTTGCTCTCCCTCCTGCAGCCGATGCATCTAGTTGACTATCCTTTTCTTCCTGCCTACCGGACAAAACTTTCTGTATGATGAATCTAAGCTTGAATTTCTTATTTACCTGGTTGGCAATACTGCCGGCATTTGCTTCCATTCGCCTCTCTTGACCGGTCGAGAACTCAATTCAGTCTAGATTCCAGCCTACCTTCTCCTTTCAGGACCTATCCTTAAAGGGTTGAAAAGGTGCCGCCTCTAGCTCGTCCAGGCCTAAGAAAACCTTGAGGCAGGAGGAAAATGATTGGTCTGGAGGGTTGGGGTGTATACAACAATATCCATAGGCCGAATCAAGGTGGGATAGTGACCCAGGAGACTTATGCCCCAACTCAGGAAAGTAAGCGTGAAGCCAGAATTGCAGCAACCATAATGGTTCAGAGGGGTTGACAAAGTTATTAGCGAGCAAGGTGAACAAAGCCCTCAAAAGAAAGGAAAGGACACAGGAAGCAAGTGCGAATTTCCTACCGGCATGCAAAACTTTAGCCAACTCCACAAAGTCATGGTTGAAGCGAAGGCAAAGAGAACAAAAACCAATGAAACCAGAAGCAGACGAAGGAAGTACCGTGTGACGTTAAGTCAAGTCTAGTTTTCTGAACCCTATGGGCAGGATTCCCCTTCAACATCAACAACTGGGCCAGAACCCAATACGTTTGAAAAGTGCTAGCGCTCTCCCCTCCTTCATCTCTCCGGATAGTACTTGTTTGGGTCAGATTCGGCTTTGGCCGTGTTCCAATTCCTTTACTTTTAGTCGAGAATATTACTTATTCTCTCTCCCGGTCGTAGAGCTTAACCGTTAGTTCTTCTCCGTTCACTCAAACCTTTCTTCATTCGCTCGGGGGTTCCCAATACTCCATTTCAGGTAAGGAACCCCATTTCATTCGTTTACCAGTCGTAAATCTAACCATTCCTATCCCGGGGGACGGCTAACAACATTTCTCTTCCCTCTCCCTTTGGTTTAGTCCTTACCTCACTTACAAAGCAGGAGAGCTAGTCCGCTTTGGTCGTCATTCAACCATCTTTCCTCTTTTGTCGACTGACTTCTCGTTCCTCCTTTTCAGGTTATTACTGACGAAGGTTTTGAGGAAACACCGTGTTTTTCTCCTCGAGCGGAAGAATCCAGGTTTTATTACGTTGACCAACGCATGAGTCTAAATCGACTTTGATTCTCATTTGAGAGTGAGAGGCTCCCCTTCCGCAACTGTCCCAACTGCAAGGCCTGAATGCCCGGCTATAGGATCTAACACCCAGAATCTACGCCTTCATTTTTGGTATTAAGCTCTACGAGATGCAGCTCTGTAAGCGTAGCTAGGAAAGCGTAGTGCCAGTGTCAGCTCTACGACTTCTTTCTTTTTTATTGAGAACAAGTCTATCGAACCTAGCTTCTGTCAGACTTTATCAGAACGTGTTCTTTCTGTCTGTTTGCAGCTAGGAAGTTAAGTCAGTGGTGTGGGGTCTAGACTAGATGGGAGCTCCCCTCTCTGACCTGTTTGCCCGCTTGGATAACCTATCGCCTATCGGAAAACAATTCGTTTAAAAGGCCCTTTCTGCTTGAGTAGATAAGCGGGAGAAGATGAACTCAGTCTTGGTGAGCCGATAGGCGAAGACGAACTTGGCCACCCTAAGGTCTCGATCTTCCCACCTTTGGCCAAAACGACCTTTGTGCAAGAGATTCTACGAACCCACGAGTAGACGGGATTGAACCCTTTTTGTTGATCCAATTTCGTAAGAAAAAACCTTATCCTTATACGGGGGAACTTATGTTTCCTGATCGTCATCTTCTAGTGCTGTACTCCACCATCTGTTGTTAACAGAGGAGAAAGGTGCCAGCCATCCTTTCTACTTGACTTTGGAGTCGGTCCCCGGGTTATGGTATGGAATATGGAAGTAAGTCAAGGAAGTTTTCCCGGGCCGGGGCCAAGACAGGAACTTGAATTGACAGGATTCTTCTCAGAGTTTGATCACTCAAGAGATTCTCTCCAGCGAGAGTATATCTAAAAAAAGAGGGTGTTTTCTTCGAATCGGATTGATGTCTCCGACGTAGCCGAAAAATTATGTTATGGAAGCTTACAGAAGCGCCTTATGCTAGATTAGAGAGTAGAGTGCCTCGTTATGAACGAAGACCCGGAGTCGGGGAGTCCCCATCACTTAAACTAGGCATTAGAAGACCGGGAATTCCTGACTGAATTACCCCATCGTCTATGAGCTGCATCGGTTTATGTTACTTAACCGCCTGCTGTTAATGCTAAAACTTCTTCACGGAGGCATCTTCCATAGGTAAGACCACTGATGTTGCTAAATCAGGTCTTCTTGCTTAACCAAATACTGTGGAAATTGATGTCGCTTCGTCAACTACTTAAAGCAATTTTCCTTGTTCTGGTATTGAAGGTTTTCGTCCCTGGGAAAGATTATAGGAATTTTTATCTTTGATTGACAACTTTCCCGGCCCCAGAGAAGAGGGTCTACCAACTCCTAATATCGATCACGAAGCCCAGAATATGGATTATTAATAGAATGGTTAAACGTCGCTTTAAAAGCAAGAAGATCGCTGTCATATGGGATAAGGCTATGATACATTAGAGCTCTTCTTTGATTCGATAGCCTTAACGGTACGTAAGTCACTAACCCGCAAGGCTTAGGACTTGGACTTGGCTAACTCCCTTTTAACTCCAGTCCTTTCTAACTCTTTTTCTTAATAGGACGGACTTTTGGATAGCCTTCCAGGTCGGTTCCCACACAATCCCTTGATTGAGAGGTATACGAGAGACCTCTGCTATGTTTCGTGGGATGAGAGTTGGCAGCCACCTTACCCACCTCTTCAATAAGAACATCGATAACATCGAATCCATTTCTATTCGAAAAAGAGGATTGAATCATACCTGGCTTTCGGAAATAGGCTTTTTGGTACTAGCTTGAGGAAGAGAAGGGATTCACTTTTTTATTTAATTAAGTAATTAAGTAATGGCTTGTGCGTCAGGAACTGAGAGATGCCATGCCACGACCTTTAGTCTTCCTGCTATCCCAAATAGCGGGGAAGGCTAGAAGGAGGGGATTGAGCCTAAAAAAGATGTCTTTTTCTTTTTCTTGATGATCCGCCGCTGTCAGCTACAGACCCAGAATAGGACCTAAACAATGAACTCTTCTCTTTGGAAACAATCAAACTCAAACCTTTATGAAGACGAGCATACGATGTGACGCTTAAGGCCCTCACTTCACGTCTTCTGACAGCGGTTAGAACGGCAATGACAGTCTGATTCCTATCGACTTGCCCAAAGTCTTCTCTTCGGGTTGCCAACTCCATTCCCATGGGCTTGATACTCCGAAACGTTGTTGGAACACGA